CCGACGATTTTTTCCAGGAAATCCCCAACGAAAGATACACACTATTCCGTCTTTTCTATCAAATCGATCATAACCACTACCTACATTCCACGAAATTGTGCACCATAAATAGGAGCTAATAAAAAGACCCGCGATTCCGTAGAAAGACATCACAATTCCTTGTGGGAAAAAAACTATTTCCTGAGACGGAAATAAAGATATCAAATTTCTACCAAGATAACTCGAGGTTCCAACCAACAAGAATCCTAATGAACCTAAAAAAAGGATAACAGCCCAGCAGAAATTACTTGTTTTTCGAGCCCCCGTTATAGGTTCTATCCATATATGTTCTGATCGACAACTCATACTTGATCCAGTTGATTTTTTTGGAATTGAGAGAATACCCCAAATGAATTTGACTTTAGTCCTTTTTTTTTCCGAAGTAACTCGCATCAACTAGCACTAGTTTGATGTGATCCTTTAGGAGTAATTCATTAAATTCGTTAGATCTAAACTAATAACATACCCTTCGTATGATCTCACTAAAGATAGCCAAATAGATATAGATAGACCAACTTTACAGTTCAGCTATCCGTCGATTCGAGTCTCTTTGAAAATAGCTAGAATCCATTGATCCCTATAGCATTTTCTGGAGACATAAGAGTTTTTCGGCGTAAGCCGCTTATACCATATTTTGCTAAATAGATATCTGTGTTATGATACAAGCGTCAGCTTTGAAAAAAAAATAGATGAGATTTTGTGCCATCGGCTCTAAACAATCTTGTTTTTTTGAACATGAAGAAATAAAGAAGCCATTGCGATTGCCGGAAATACTAGGCCTACTAAAGGCACCAAAACAGAGGGAAAGTTAAGAGTTGTCATAGAATGGGTACCTCGATTTACTATTTGTACCTGTTATTATTATTTATATTTTATATTTATAATATAAAGATATCTTATTATATATAAAGATATCTTATTATAATTTGATAATTCTAAATTGGAATTATTATTATTACTTAATAGCTATTAAGTATAAATATAAGTATCTATCTAAGTGAGTATATAATGTAGTTTTTCATCTTTCTACATGAAAGATTTGAAAGGATATGGATGAGATATTATTTTCTTCATTTTTTGCTCTTGTCTTTGAATTTCATTTACTAAGCAAAAAGTTTCTTAAAAATTAATTAGATTCTATTTATATTTATAATTATATTGAATATATTGAAGGGTTTGTTAGAATCCCATCCATCAGGGATTCTTAGTCAAAATAGGATTATCGTAAGATATAAAAAAATAAAAAATTCTATATTTTATAGATTTTCATTATATATGACGAGAAGAGTATATTTTTTTGATTTGCCTAATTTCACGAAAATAAGAATTTCATCTTTTATCTTGTTAATAGAGGCTTCTTGATCAATAATCAGGAATATAGAAAAAGGGGCGGATTTTCTGTGACTTTTGATTCTTTATATAATTAGATCTTATGTCAACAAAGAAAACCCCATTCGTCTAATTTTAACTTGGATTCCGATAAACTAATTACTTGTTTGCTCAAAATAATTGAACTTAATGTTCTAATTTTGATTCAAAGGAAAGAAAGTGTGTAGTTGAAATAACTCACTCAGAACGCTTTTTAAAGGATTACGTGGTACGATTAGATCGAATAAGCCCTTCTGGAATAAATACTCGGCCGCTTGTGAACCCTCGGGTACTGTTTTATTCAATGTTTGTTCAATTACTCTTTTACCCGCAAAGGCAATGTAGGCATTGGGTTCGGCAATAATGATATCTCCCAACATACCAAAACTAGCTGTCACCCCGCCGGTAGTAGGAGATGTAAGAATTGGTACATAGAATAACTTTTTATTTGATTGATAATCATATAAAGCAGAAGATATTTTAGCCATTTGCATCAAGCTCAAACTTCCTTCTTGCATGCGTGCCCCTCCGGAAGCACACACTATAATAAGAGGTAGAAATTCTTTAGTAGCGTATTCAATCAAACGGGTAATTTTCTCCCCGACTACGGATCCCATACTACCTCCCATAAACTGAAAATCCATAACCCCAATTGCTACGGTAATACCGTTTAGTTGCCCTCTGCCTGTTTGAACAGCCTCGGTTAATCCTGTCTTTCTTTGATAAGAATCGATACGATTTTTATAAGGCTCCTCCTCCGAATGAAATTCAATGGGATCCAGAGAGACCATGTCTTCATCCATAGGCTCCCAAGTGCCCGGATCGATCAAAAGTTCGATTCTATCTGAACTACTCATTTTCAAATGATATCCACATTGTTCACAAAGATGCATCTTTGATTTAAAAAATTTCTTATAATTTAATCCATAACAATTTTCGCATTGAACCCACAAATGCCGGTATTGTTGAGTTACACCCATATGAGTAGAACTTTCTGGTATAGTTTGATCACTCGTTCTGGTATCCTCGTTTTGACTACTATTTCCACTTTTACTCCAAATAGAACTAGAAATGTAATTGTTACTGGAATTGT